ATTTATTGGTCTAAGCAAAATACGACTTATTTGAAATTAATTGAATGAATATTTATTGATCAATAAATATTTCTATGGTATTTCATATGTTCGATCGTTCCTTACCGTGTTAATTACCCAATTTTGGTCATTGAGATTCATCGGCAATACAGATTAAGAGCTAGGAATAGATAGTACCTCTCTTTTCTCCCTTTCAAAAATGAAAACAAAAGAAAATTGAAATGATTGAAGTTTCTTTATTTGGAATCGTCTTAGGTCTAATTCCTATTACTTTGGCTGGATTATTCGTAACTGCTTATTTACAATACAGACGTGGTGATCAGTTGGACTTTTGATTAATTAACATCTCTTTTTTTTGACTGACCTCCTTCTTGCTTTCATATGCGGGAGGTCTAATTCAGATTGCTGCTCAATTATTTGCGAACAGTGGAATTTTGACACAATCTAATAAACAAGAGTGACATCACGCTCTGTAGGATTTGAACCTACGACATTGGGTTTTGGAGACCCACGTTCTACCGAACTGAACTAAGAGCGCTTTTCTTGTTTTTTCTAAAAAACCTAAAAGGCTAGAAAGAGGACATTCTTTAACCCGAATCTATTTTGTACGTATATACTATATCATAGTATATCATAAATTTCAGAATTATATGTATGTCCAATTTTATTAAAAAAAGATAGATCTAAAATAGATTCCTCGTTACTGCTCTTCTGAGCAGTAATTAGGTAGGGATGACAGGATTTGAACCCGTGACATTTTGTACCCAAAACAAACGCGCTACCAAGCTGCGCTACATCCCTTTCAATTGGTTTACAGTGTCATTGTAGACAATTCCTATCTTGTTTTCCACATCCTTTTTTTTTTCATATCAGATAACAAACATATAGATAATTAAAAAAATTACTTTTTTTTAGGAAAATTCTATCAATTTCAAATTGACATAAAAAGGCGTTTCCATTTTCAAATGGAATCTATAAGATCGTTCTAGTAGACAATATTTCAATTAGAATTTGAAATATGGGGGGGTTACATATACAAATACAAGAACTTCTTAACTACATGTACATCTATAGTTATATATATTACTATATATATTGTAATACAATAAAGAAGAAAGAAGGAGGATTTCAAATGCGAGATCTAAAAACATATCTTTCCGTAGCACCGGTACTAAGTACTCTATGGTTCGTTTCCTTAGCAGGTTTATTAATAGAGATTAATCGTTTATTTCCAGATGCATTAACATTTCCCTTTTTTTAATTCTAGTTATTAACATCAGAAAGGATAAAAAATTTAGAGATACGATCAACGATCGGGGAATAATCCCCCATTTTTTCTAATTCATTTTGATTCTAAAAAAAATGAATTAGAAAAAATGGGGGGCGAAAGGTCATAAAAACGAGGGTTCAGGATCCAATTAAAAACAAAAAAAAAAGGTGTTGCTAGGGAAAGAGTATCCTACGAGATACTTAAAAAAAATACTGTACAAAGATTTGAAATAGAGTTTTCAAAAAATCATTGTATTACTTATTATTTTCTTTTTATTTAAGAACTAATTAATATTCATTGCAACTAAATATTTCAGACATTTTTTTTAGTTAATTAACAGCTTCTATTTTTTTGGTTCTTGTTCTTTATGGATCCTAAAATGAAAATAGAAGATTGGGGGTGAATCATAAATCCAAAGGAGGTTTCATGGCCAAAGGTAAAGATGTTCGAGTAACAATTATTTTGGAATGTACCAGTTGTGTTCGAAATGATATTAAGAAAGAATCGGCGGGAATTTCCAGATATATTACTCAAAAGAATCGGCATAACACTCCTAGTCGATTGGAATTGAGAAAATTCTGTCCCTATTGTTATAAACATACAATTCATGGGGAAATCAAGAAATAGATCAAATTGAGTGCTTGTATGTCAAATTTTATTTTAAGAACAGGAATAGTATCTACGTATTATTACATATATATAAATATAAACAAATAAACTAATAGAAAGAAATCAAATCCTATATTCTTAATTCTATATAGAAACTCTATCCTATATAGAAATAGAAATCGTTTTTATTTTGATCCGATCAAAATAGGATTTTTAGAGGTAAGGAATAAAAAATTATGAATAAATCTAAACGACCTTTTACTAAATCCAAGAGATCTTTTCGTCGGCGTTTGCCCCCGATCCAATCGGGGGATCGAATTGATTATAGAAACATGAGTTTAATTAGTCGATTTATTAGTGAACAAGGAAAAATATTATCTAGACGGGTGAATAGAGTAACTTTAAAACAACAACGATTAATTACTATTGCTATAAAACAAGCTCGTATTTTATCTTTGTTACCTTTTCTTAATAATCAGAAACAATTTGAAAGAAGTGAGTCGACCCCTAGAACTACTAGCCTTAGAACCAGAAAAAAATAGACTTATTCTTCAATTGAATAACAATTCTAATCTGAAGGAATTCAAAAAGAGGTTAATATTTTGTTCGACAAATCCAATCAAGAATCAAAATTTGATTGTTACGTCTGTGTCTGTCATAAAAAAAAAAAAAGAATCGTCGAAAAGAAAAAGAATAAGTCTTTTTTTAGCGACTATATACTCTCGTTTTGTTTTGACGACTTTTTTTATAATACTAATTTCTACTCTACCCTCCCCGAGCTTATTCTCCTTAGAACTCTATTTCAAATATTTTAGTGGATTTCTTCGAATCCCCTCATTTTTTGATCTCATTTGAAATCGTATAAAGACAACTCCTATTTAATAGAGCTATTTGTGCAAGTATTTTTCGATTAAGAAGTAATTGCTTCTTGTACAGATTGTGTATGAATTGGTTATAACTATAGAATACCTCCGTTTCATGAATTACGGCATTTATTCGAGTGATCCATAAACGACGAAAATCTCTTTTTCTTTTACCCCTATCCCGACGAGCCGAAACTAAAGCTCTTATTCTCTGTTGAGTCATAGTTCGTGTAAGTCGTGAATGAGCCCCTCGAAAGCTTGATGCAAATAAACGAAGTTTTGTTCTACGCCTCCGAGCTATATATCCGCGTTTAATTCTAGTCATTGAATAAATCAAACTTTGATGAATAACTAATTCTTTTTTTAGTTATTCTTTTCCCCTTTACTAGTCATTAATAACCAAACGAATTATTCCAATGTATAAAAAAAATTCCAATGGCTTTTGCTACTCTAACCTTCCCCACCACTATTTTTTGCTAGGTATTTTTCTTTGCTTTAAAAGGATAAATTGTCTTGATACTTGATATAAAAAAATCGAATAACTACAAAAAGTAGTAAATAGAAATGAATAAATAGTGGGTTCCTTCGTTTCTATGGTTACTTATAAAACGGTGAGGTCCTCTCTATACACCGGAGCTCCTTCTTTTAATTAATCAATACTATTGGTAACTTGTACAATTCACATTCTTTGGCTCTACCCCATTAATATTCCAGTAATAGGTCTTTCACAATGAGATCCACTTTATACAGTAACGGTATTTGATTTTAAAATTGATTTGGTCATTTACCTTGTTAGTCCGTTTTTTTCTTTCAAAAGTGGAATCTTTTTAATAAAAAATGGAATTTCCCCCGCTTAATGGATAATCATTTGTTATCATTGGGGGTTTTCTTAAAAATGGAGTTGATTGGATTTGCACCAATGTAAACCATAAGTTTCAGACACAATAGAAGATATGAATGATCTATCTTTTTGAAATATTAAGGATGAGTACCTGTTAATAAAATGGAGGAACTCGATTCATTATTTCAAAAAGAATTTCCTTTTTGTGTTTCAGTCTATGATCTAAACGAGTCGCACATACACCCGAGTACATGTTCCTCGTCGCTGAGGGCATCCCCGAAGCGCTGGGGATTTCGTGACATTTCGGATTGGCTGTCTTGTATTTCTAATAAGTTGTTTAATGGTTGGCATACGGAATCATATAAATAATGGGCTGGTTTAGATGGGTTCTAACCGGCTAATTCTGAATTACTTCTCTTTAAGATTCTCTTCAATATATATTTTTTTTTATTTTTATATTGAAGAGAATATGAAACTAAACCTTTAATCTAAAAAGATATAAAATTAGCAATGGTAGATTTGCATGAAATCGCTCCTATTTTTATTGAACCGCTACAAGATCAACAATTCCATGAGCTTGGGCTTCTGTTGCTGACATAAAAACATCCCTTTCCATGTCTTCGGATACAACCCATATAGGTTTGCCCGTTCTTTGTACATAAACCCTTGTGATGGTTTCGCGAAGTTTTAGTAGTTCTTCCGCTTCCAAGATAACTTCTCCCGTTTGTGCCTCATAAAACGAACTAGCGGGTTGATGGATCATTACCCTGATGATATAATAGAAAAGGTTCTTCTATTTCGCAGAATGAGGCGAGATAACAAAAAAAAACAGATAAATTTGAATAACCGTACAGGCTTTTTTTGTGCGTTGCATACGGCTCCACAATGGAATTTACGGTTTTGACCTTTCGGCGAAAGAAAACAAAATATAGGTTCTGTTCTATTATACGCAGATCCATAAATGATCCAATTACCATCCTTCTTTTTTATTTTGTAGGAGTTAAAAAAATACTATGATGGTTCCGTTGCTTTATATATCATTTTTTTGATCCGTCTATGATTCAGCAATCCCAAAGTGTCTTTTTTTTTTTTTTTTAATAAGCTTCCGGTGTGAAAACAAAGTTTGTGACGCTGAGATGTGCCCGAATAGGGAAGATATCATTTTAAATAGCCCTTTCTTATCTCATACTACTCTTTCAATATATAATCTAATTTTGTTAATCTCAAAAATTTCATATCGAATTCGAAGTGCCATGCTATTATTACTTAACTAATTCATATTTCCGAGGGCGAAGGCATAGTATTTTTTTCTCAAAAATAAAAAAACTCGTTGGCGCCAAGCGTGAGGGAATGCTATACGTTTGGTAATTGCTCCTCCGACTAGGATAAAGGATGCTATTGAAGCGGCTAATCCCATGCATATTGTCTGTACATCGGGTCTCACAAATTGCATAGTATCATAAATAGCCATTCCAGATATTACCCATCCACCAGGCGAATTTATAAACAAATAAAGATCTTTGGTATCCTTTTCTATACTGAGATATATCATAAGACTAATAAGTTGATTCGAGATTTCGGTATCAACCTCTTGGCCTAAAAAAAATAATCTTTCTCGATAAAGTCGGTTGATTAGGATAAAATTTTATTCCTTAGGAGCCGTACAGGCACCTTTTGATGCATACGGTTCAACAAAAATTGTTAAAAAATCAATGTGTCGATTCCAACCCCCCTTTTTTCAGAGAAGGCTTTTTTTTCGAACTTAATAAGGGAAGGGCTTGCTTCCCTGTTAAAAGTAAACGAAAAAAGAAAGAAGTTTTGGCCCCTTTTATTAGATATTATAATCCTAATAATAAAATAATAAAACGATTGATTAGGCCTGTCAGATTAACTTGATTCATTGATATTTTTTTTCATCGAGATTCAGTTGAAATGGCGATGGTTTTTTCTTGTTCCTGAATGGGCTTCTTCCTTTTTTTATTCCGGTTTTTTAGGTTTATGCTCTACTCCGAGTAAAAGGAAAAATTTGCCCGATTTTTATTTGCACATATAGGACAAATGAACCAAATACCACGTCTTTTTTTTACTACTCCTTCTGTTTTTTTTTTCAATTCATTTCTTTCACATGTCTTCTGTCAAATAGTCAACAAATTTTGAATTATATTATTTGATTTGATCAACAGTTTTAGATAACCCTGTTTCAATTTTTTTATTTTTTATATTTTTTAATAGAATTTTTTATCATAATTTTTCATATCATATTAAGTAGTAATTCTAAAAATATTATATATTAATTATCAATTGGGTTTTTGCTAAACGGAGCCTGGATACTTAATTTTATTAGTCCGATCACGTAAACCATAAAAAATTTTTGATAATCTAATATCAATCTAAATACTCCCTGCATTTAATTCTAATTTATTTTTTGCGCTTCGCGTTACAAATTTTTGATAATTCAATCAATCTTTTTGAGCGAAACAGAGGATATCTCGATCGAGGGAGAAAATGGGGAAATCCCATATAGCCCAATATATCTGACAAGTCGCACTATATGTCAACCCAAGATGTATCTCCTTCTCCAGGACTTCGAAAAGGTACTTTTGGAACGCCAATAGGCATGAAATGAAAAAAAAAGAGAATGAAGTTCTCTATTTCGCTTTGATGTGGAAACGTAAGACTGGGGTTTCATTTTTTTAATAAGATTATCCTTTTTTCCTACTTTATTAATATTAATCATATTTCAATTAATAATATTTAATACATAAGTTGAATAAGCTAAAATAAAATATAAAATAAAAGTAAATTAAGAGAGAATGAATAAAAATTAAAGGAAACTTTTTACGAACGGACTTCTGACTGATGAACAACAATAGCTATCTTGGTTCATATAAAATAGGATTCACCCCCATTGCGTATTGGTACTTATCGGATATAGAATAGATCCGCTTCCCTTTTTTCCTATGAATCGAATTGTTCCATTATTACTAACAGAATAGAACAAATATTAATCCTTTCTCCGAAATAATTATCTAAAAAGGGGGGGTCCGTAACATAGTTTTTTCTAATGCAATAAAGTTACATAGTGTCTTTTTTTCGTTGATAAAGGGGTATTTCCATGGGTTTGCCTTGGTATCGTGTTCATACTGTTGTATTGAATGATCCCGGTCGTTTGCTTTCGGTTCATATAATGCATACTGCTCTGGTTGCTGGTTGGGCCGGTTCCATGGCTCTATATGAATTAGCAGTTTTTGATCCCTCCGACCCTGTTCTTGATCCAATGTGGAGACAAGGTATGTTTGTTATACCTTTCATGACTCGTTTAGGAATAACCAATTCATGGGGCGGTTGGAATATTACAGGAGGGACTATAACGAATCCGGGTCTTTGGAGTTACGAAGGGGTAGCCGCAGCACATATCGTGTTTTCTGGCTTGTGCTTCTTGGCAGCTATTTGGCATTGGGTATATTGGGATCTAGAAATTTTTTGTGATGAACGTACAGGAAAACCTTCTTTGGATTTGCCCAAGATTTTTGGAATTCATTTATTTCTTTCCGGAGTGGCTTGCTTTGGTTTTGGCGCATTTCATGTAACAGGATTATACGGTCCTGGAATATGGGTATCCGACCCTTATGGACTAACCGGAAAGGTCCAACCCGTAAATCCGGCGTGGGGCGTGGAGGGTTTTGACCCTTTTGTTCCGGGAGGAATAGCCTCTCATCATATTGCAGCAGGGACGTTGGGTATATTAGCGGGCTTATTCCATCTTAGTGTTCGTCCGCCTCAACGTCTATACAAAGGATTACGTATGGGAAATATTGAAACCGTCCTTTCCAGTAGTATTGCTGCTGTCTTTTTTGCAGCTTTTGTTGTTGCTGGAACTATGTGGTATGGTTCTGCAACTACTCCCATCGAATTATTTGGTCCTACTCGTTATCAATGGGATCAGGGATACTTTCAACAAGAAATATATCGAAGAGTTAGTGCTGGACTAGCTGAAAATCAAAGTGTATCAGAAGCTTGGTCTAAAATTCCTGAAAAATTAGCTTTTTATGATTATATTGGTAATAATCCAGCAAAAGGGGGGTTATTCCGAGCGGGTTCAATGGACAATGGGGATGGAATAGCTGTTGGATGGTTAGGACACCCTGTTTTTAGAAATAAAGAAGGGCGTGAACTTTTTGTACGCCGTATGCCGACTTTTTTTGAAACATTTCCGGTTGTTTTGGTAGACGGAGACGGAATTGTTAGAGCGGACGTCCCGTTTAGAAGGGCAGAATCGAAATATAGTGTCGAACAAGTAGGTGTAACTGTTGAGTTTTATGGTGGTGAACTCAATGGAGTGAGTTATAGTGATCCCGCAACTGTGAAAAAATATGCTAGACGGGCTCAATTGGGTGAGATTTTTGAATTAGATCGTGCTACTTTGAAATCCGATGGTGTTTTTCGTAGTAGTCCAAGAGGTTGGTTTACTTTTGGGCATGCTTCGTTTGCTCTACTTTTCTTTTTTGGACACATTTGGCATGGTGCTAGAACCCTCTTCAGAGATGTTTTTGCTGGTATTGATCCAGATTTGGATGCTCAGGTGGAATTTGGGGCATTCCAAAAACTTGGAGATCCAACTACAAAAAGACAAGCAGTCTGATACAACATTGCTTTTTTTCTTTTAGTTTCTGTTTGCGATTTTTTTGAGTTAATTTTATTTAATTAGGTAGGGTACTGTAGGAATCTTGATTTAAATCGCTGCCGTTTCTTTGACTCTTTTTTGTTCTTTATCCGGAGGGATACTCCTCAGTAAACAAAACAGGTATGAAAGCTATAATTGTAAACCACGATCAAATTTATGGAAGCATTGGTTTATACATTTCTCTTAGTATCGACTTTAGGGATCATTTTTTTCGCTATTTTTTTTCGGGAACCGCCTAAAATTTCAACTAAAAAATGAAATAATTTTTCATTATCTTCATTGACGTAATCAGCCTCCAAAATAGTTGGAGGCTGATTACGTCAACTAGTCCCCGTGTTCCTCGAATGGATCTCTTAGTTGTTGAGAGGGTTGCCCAAAGGCAGTATATAGAGCATACCCAGTAAAACTTACAAGTAACCCAGATATAAAGATGGCGACTAGAGTTGCTGTTTCCATTATTATAGAATTGAAAGACCACAATGGATCTATGCTAAGATCGTTTATTTACAACGGAATGGTATACAAAGTCAACAGATCGTAATGAATACAAAATAAGATTTATGGCTACACAAACTGTTGAAGATAGTTCTAGATCTGGTCCAAGAAGCACTACTGTAGGGAAGTTATTGAAACCATTGAATTCCGAATATGGTAAAGTAGCTCCTGGATGGGGAACGACCCCTTTGATGGGTGTTGCAATGGCGCTATTTGCGGTATTCCTATCTATTATTTTGGAGATTTATAATTCTTCTGTTCTATTGGATGGAATTTCAGTGAATTAGACTGAGAAGAATCTTGAAGTCCTTGCTTTTCGTTCAATACAAAAAAGTAAAGAAAGTATGTAGGTCTAAAATTTTTAGTCTATTCTCCTTTGGTAGTTCGACCGCGAAATTTTTTTCTGCATTGTATATTTCCGGAATATGAGTGTGTGACTTGTTAGAATTGACCCTATGGATAGTACAGAGAAGGGGGTCTGTCATCTTTATCAAGATGGTTTTACTTCGTCGGATATTCATTCGAGTATCTGGAGCACGAAATAGATCAAATAGATCACAAAGTTTTCGAACTATGATTCATACTTAATACTCAGACCTCGTAGCCGGACTTCTTTCCGTTCTATCTTATAAATTTTAATAAATCAAACTTTTTTTCTGCTTTTAAACTCTTATTTAGATCAAAGGACAAACGCTTCTTTGTATTTTATGTTTTTAATCATTATAGCTCTTTTTTTTATTGAATAAGTGATGATCCAATGGTTCTCACTCAGTGAACTTTGGACTTTGAAGGTTTCATTGAATTATCGTGGTTCTCATATGAATCTGAGGTTTCAATTAAAAAGTAGGGTCTTAACAAGAAAATTCCTATCAATAATAAAGAAAACAAGAAGAAATCCGCATTCCCATTCCATACAAATACCAAATAAAAAAGACAATAACGATAGGTAATATAGAAGATTCAAGAGGCCTGTAACGACCAACACAACATAAAGACGTATGAGCTGACTTGAGTTTTTGGCATTTAACCACAAAGAAAAGAAGAGCTTTCGCATTTTGACTCTTTCATATCTTTAAATAATATTGAATGAGAGAGAAGTTTAAAACTTTATATTCCATATCCGTTTCAATCAGTATTTGGGTCTTTTTTTTGTTTGAGCTGTACGAGATGAAATTCTCATATACAGTTCTTGGAGGGGGAGTAACCTTGGTTTACCTATCTCAATAAAGTTTATGATT